TATTCTGGGTTGGGTTCATCTCTCTAGTAATCGGATGAACCAGATTGTAGACATGAAAGAGTAAGAACTCAACGGGACCTTACCCTCCTTTGTCTGTCTGATTAGAGTGGTAAGGTCCCGTTGAGTTCTTACTCTTATAAGATATAAGAATATAAGAAGACTTTGATCTATTCCATAACATACAAATTCGGAAACATACAAATTCAAATTGGAAAGTTATACAGTCAACATAATAAAAATATTATATTTGTTTTGTAGAAAAAAAATGACAAAATGGATCTTTTGCTCTGATGTTTTAAACATTACTCTATTCTTTTGTTTCTTAATAATGTTTTTGAAGAATCGAAGCCATTGATTGATTCATAGTCTCTGTCCTTCCTCTAATTAACTCTTACGATACGAAGCAAGAAGAAAAGAGTAATCTCTGGATACTACAATATTCTATGGATTTCTACGCATGAGATATCCTCCAAATTCTTTCTTTCTCTTTCTATAGTAAACTACTAATGGAACTTACTCTATAAATATAATTTGAAATTTAAATTTGTTTGAATAATTTCTCTAAGTTATAAGTTTAAGTTAATAGAAGAAGTTCTATTTGCTCAATCAATTATTCCCCTATAATCTTTTCTCTCTTTTTGTTTGTCCACAACTTCCTATCAATCTAAACAAAAGAGTTCCGGTTTGCCATCCTTCCCTTGTATTCTCTTCGTTTGTATATCTATTACAAAGAATAGGATACAAGTAATGAATTCCAGGCATCCCGCAAAACGAAAAAAAGTATAAACAAAGCAACAAAAAATTTGGCACCTTTTACCAACTTGATGTTAAGAAATCCCCGCACCCGCACCTAGAAATTCATTTCGTATAATTGAACCTTTTCAAACTGTTTCTTTTTAAGAACCAAAAAAACTTGTGCCAAAATAACAAATGCAAAGAAGAATAAAAGACCTTGGACCCGTAATGGGTCTTGAAGCACTACTTCTGCATCTCCCTGACCAAAGCCTCCCACATTGGGATTGCTTGTTAATGGTTGATCAAGCTTGATGGATTCACCCTCTGAAACAAGAAGTTCTGGTCCTGGAGGTACAATATCAACTACTTGATGTCCATCCGATGGATCAACAACGGTTATTTCATATCCACCCTTTTCTTTACGTACTATTCTACTTACTACACCTGCTGATGTAGCATTATAGACTGTATTGTTACTTTTGCTACCATCAGGATAAATCTGACCCCTTCCTCTGTTCCCACCTACATATATGGGATATTTTAAGAAGTGAACATCTTTCTTCGTAGCAGGGTCGGGGGAAAGAATGGGAAAGATGATTTCACTATATTTCTGACCAGGAACAGGACCTATCACAATAATATTTCTTTTATTAGGACGATAACTCTGAAAAGACAAATTTCCAATCTTTTCTTTCAATTCGGGAGAAATACGATCAGGGGGGGCTAATTCGAATCCGTCGGGTAAAATGAGAACAGCCCCTACATTCAAACCCCCCTTTTTACCATTAGCAAGAACTTGTTTCAGTTGCTTATCATAAGGAATTCGGACAACCGCTTCAAATACAGTATCAGGGAGCACAGCTTGCGGAACTTCAATATCCACGGGTTTATTAGCTAAATGACAATTGGCACATACAATTCGTCCCGTTGCTTCTCGCGGGTTTTCATAACCCTGCTGCGCAAAAACGGGATATGCATTTGAAATGGATGACCGAGTTATTACATATATCATGATCGATACAGAAATGGATCGAGTCATCCCTTCCTTTACCCAAGAAAAAGCATTTTTATTTTGCATGTCCAATCATTAATTTCGGAGTTTCTACAATAAATTAGATAGGTAACTAGTATAGTTACCTATACACGAGTCTGGCATTGTACTAGAATAATTGTACTGGAATATACGATGAATACCTTGAGCAGATGAAAGTATAAGGAATTAAGTAAAATTTTTAATTAAATGCTTAATTTCTATTTATTTATAAAGGAGGAAGGATTCTAATTTTATTGATATGATGAGATCAAATGAGTTCTTTATTCATTCATTGAATGAAAAATTACTACAAGCGAAGGAGATACACGATTTAAATAATGAAAAATCCAATATTTAACAATTGCATCTAGAATAACTGGAAAAATGGAAACAAGACCAGATATAATCTGATTGTTATGATCCAATCCAAAATCGTTGTAAACCAAACCTATCATTAGTTCCCAACCACGGGTCGAGTGAAATCCGACCCATAAATCAGTAACTAAAAGAATCGAAAAAGCTTTTATTGTGTCACTTAAGTTATAGAGGAATTCCTGAACCCAAGAATTCAGAATAACGAGTTCTTCATTACTCAGAATAAAATAACCACTTAGAATAGTGAAACAGATTATATTTGTCGAGAAATGTAAAATGATATGGAGATCATATTCATTGCATGCTTTGACCAATTGTATTGTTTCCTTGTGTATTCCTATATGAAGTTTTTGTATATGTGTTTCCGGGTACTCCTTTATCATTTCATCCAATAGGAATAGTTCTTCTAATTCTATGAATCTTTTTAGAACGTTTTTCTCTTGAATATGATTTAAAAAAGTTTCGGATTGTCTGCTATTCCACCAATAAGTAACCCAAGGTTCCAGACATTTATTAAAAGAGAAAGAGACCCACCAGGGCAAAAATACCATAGATGCAAGATAGGGAAGGGAGGCCAATGCTTTCTTTTTTTTCATTTTGATCTGTGAATTGAATTTTTAATGAACCTGCTTCATTCGTCGACTCTATCTGATATTTCTCTGAAGCACGAGTTGTATAACAAAGTAGTGACCTCTGGATCTATCCCTTTCCTTTTTATTTGTAATATATTTCAGATATCTCAATTGGGCAAATTCAAACCAATTTAATTTTCATTTGTTCCTTTCGATGAATACTCCAAAACCCACTTTAAGTAACAAATCAAGTTTCGAGACCAAAAAACTTACATTAATTCTTTCGAAACGAAATCTTTTACTGTATAATCAGAAAAAGGGTATCAATTAAAAATTATGGGCCTAAAAAGATGAATTATGTATTACGAAATACATGTTCGGATAGGTTTGATTAATTTATATCTATAAATTAATTATTAGATTAGTTAGTTAGATTAGACTTCTAGTATAAAAGAATCAGGAAACTTGCCTTTTATTAAAAAGGGGAATTAGCAAGTTCTTTTCCCCACCTTGAGAGGATATTTATTCTTTACTTTAGTTCGAGTTCGTTTTAAAGTACTTCCATCGGTATGCGCAAAAAATAGGCTAATTCAGCAGCTTTTTGTTCAATTTCTCGTGGAGTCAAATTCTCATCAGTACGAGTCAAGGGAATGGCTCCTTGGCCCCTGATTTCCATATAAAGGACACGACGAGTATAAAGACCCTCTTTAACCTCTATTCTGATTGATTGGATATCTCTCATAAGGAACCGAAGGAAGATGCGACGATTTATTCCAGGAAATCCCCAACGAAAAATACACACTCTTCCCTCTTTTCTATCGAATCGGTCATAACCGCTACCTACATTCCACGAAATAGTGCACCACAAATAGGAGCTAATGAACAGACCCGCGATCCCATAGAAAGACATCACAACCCCTTGAGGAAAAAAAACGATTTGCTGAGATGGAAATACAGAGATCAAATTCCTACCAAGATAACTGGAAGTTCCAACCACTAAGAATCCTAGTGAACCTAAAAAAAGGATACAGGCCCAGCAAAAATTACTCGTTTTTCGAGATTCCGTTATAAGTTCTATCCATATATGTTCTGATCGCCAATTCATACTATACTGCATTCAGTTGCATTCGATTGGAATTGAGCGAATAACCCAAATAAATTTGACTTTACCTTTCTTGACCCCGAAGTAACTTTCACCAACTAGCACTATTGTTATGTGAAACATCGGGAGTAATTAGTTAGATACATTGACTTTCCATTTTTTATATTCGCTAATTCATTTTGAACCAGCTATATCCACATATACATGCATTTATACAGATATTATATATCCACATAAAAGTTCTTTCACTTGTGTGTTTGGCAAAAGCCACATATCATACCATATTACACGAAATAAATATCCGTATTATCATACAGTGTTGAAATCACTTGATAAGATTCATTACCATTGGGTCTAGACAATCTTATTTTTTTGGACATGAAGAAATAAAGAAACCATTGCAATTGCCGGAAATACTAGGCCCACTAAAGGTACAAAAATGGAGGGTAAGTTGAAATCTGTCATAGAATAGATGCCTCGATTTACTATTTCTATCTATTAATATTTCTATCTATTAAAAAGATATCCTCTTATGCTTATTTAGGATATATCTATCATAAGTAATATAAATAATATTATTATATTGTAAATAATATTATTTATAAGTGATAAATAATATCAACTATAATTCTATTAGCTATATGATTAGATAGAAACTATAATATTTAGAATATATATATATATATTTAAATAATAAGTAATATAATAATGAATATTATAATATATAATATGAATATTATAATATATAATATAAGTTAAAATAATAATTAATATTATTTTAATTTAATATATTAAAATGAAATAAATAATTATAAATAAAAAACAAAAGAAAAAATATAATTATCCGAAACCTCTGTCTATCTACAAGGAGAACTTATGTCAACAAGGAAAACAATATATATATTGTTTCTTTTAATTACGATTACGATGAATTAAATATTTATTTTTGTTCGCTACAAATAAAATAAGCGAATCTAGTGCTATACTTTAATTTTTGGAACTGTGATTCAAAGGAAAGAAACCGTGGAGTTGAAATAACTCACTCAGAACACCTTTTAAAAGATTACGTGGTACTATTGGGTCGAATAAACCTTTTTCGAATAAATACTCAGATGTTTGTGAACCCTCGGGTACTGTCGTATTCAATGTTTGTTCAATTACTCTTTTACCCGCAAATGCAATG